TTCTGCATCTCCCTGACCAAATCCACCCACATTAGGATTACTTGTTAATGGTTGATCAAGTTTGATAGATTCGCCCTCTGAAACACGAAGTTCTGGTCCTGGAGGGATAATATCAACCACTTGGCGTCCGTCCAATGCATCCGTTATGGTTATTTCGTACCCCCCTTTTTCTTTTCGTATGATTTTGCTTACTATACCCGCTGCTGTAGCATTATAAACCGTATTGTTACTTTTTGTCCCGTCGGGATAAATCTGGCCCCTTCCCCTGTTACCACCTACGTATATTGGGTATTTTAAGAAGTGAACATCTTTATTAGTTGCGGGATCCGGGGAAAGAATAGGAAAAGTGATTTCACTATATTTCTTACCAGGAACAGGCCCTATCACAAGAATATTTTTTTTAGTGGGGCCATAATTCTGAAAAGATAGATTGCCTATCTTTTCTTTCATCTCGGGAGAAATACGACTGGGGGGGGCTAATTCAAACCCTTCCGGTAAAATAAGAACGGCCCCTACATTCAACCCCCCCTTTTTACCATTAGCAAGAACTTGTTTCAGTTGCATATCATAAGGAATTCTAACAACTGCTTCAAACACAGTATCAGGAAGTACCGCTTGCGGAACCTCAATATCCACAGGTTTATTAGCTAAATGGCAATTGGCGCATACAATACGACCAGTGGCTTCTCGTGGATTTTCAAAACCCTGCTGCGCAAAAATGGGATATGCATTTGAAATGGAGGCCCGAGTTATTATATATATCATGAGTGATACGGAAATGAATCGAGTAATCTCTTCCTTTATCGAAGAAAAAGTATTTCTAATTTGCATGGTCCAATCGTTGATCCCGAAAATTTCTACAATAAAATTGGGTAGGTCGCTAGTATAGTTCCCTATCCACGATTTTGCTATTTACTGAAATAATTTTACTGGAATATAGGAGGAATCCTCTGAATGGGTAGAAAGAGTAAGGTAAGTACGACCTGGAATGCTTTGCTTAGGTACAAAGTAAGAAACATTCTAATTGACCCGTTTTTCAGTCATTCATTGAATGATAAATCACTACAAGTGACGGAGATACACGATTTAAATAAAGGAAAATCCAATATTTGAAAATTGTATCTAGAATGACTGGAAAAGTGGAAACAAGACCAGATATAATTTGATCATTATGAAAAAATCCAAAATCGTTATAGACATAGCCAATCATTAGTTCCCAACCGTGGGGCGAATGGAATCCGATACATAAATCAGTTACTAAAAGAATGGAAAAGGCTTTTATTGTGTCGCTTAAATTATATAGGAATTCTTGAACCCAAGAATTAAGAAAAACGAGTTCTTCATTACCCAGAATAGAATAAGCACTTAGAATAACGAAACAGATTAGATTTGTCGAGAAGTGCAAAATTGTATGGATATGATCCTCATCGTGTATCTTGATCAATTGGATTGTTTCTTTGTGGAGCCCCATACGAAACTTTTGTAGATGTCTTTCCGGGAATTCCTTTACCATTTCATCCAAGAGAAATAGCTCCTCTAATTCTATGAATTTTTCTAGAATACTCTTTTCTTGAATATCGTTCAAAAAAGTTTCGGATTTCCTAGTATTCCACCAATTAGTAACCCAAGATTCTAGACTTTTATTAAACGAGAGAGTGATCCACCGGGGCAAAAAGACTACAAATACTATAAATGAAAGATATCGAAGGGGAATAGATGCGCTCTTTTTTGTCATTTTTTCATCTGTGAATTGTCACCTCATTCGTTGACTCTATGCGATCTAATATTTCTATCAAGCATAAGTTGTATCGCGCCTATTAATTATTAATTTATTAATCGAGCCCCCATTTTTTTAGTTGTGATTCAGAGGTTAGTCCTTGAATCTAGTGTAGAAAAAATACAAAAATAGAAGAAGAATCCACTTCGAATTCAAATAAAGAAATAATAAAAAAATAGATTGTTTCCAGATATCTTAATTGATCAAATATTCGAAGTAATTACTCCCCTTTGATGAATGCCCGAAAGATTCAAATAAAGATTCAATAATGAATCTTTTTCGGATTTCGAAATGAAAGAACTTCCTGTTTATTAAAAAAGAAAATATCAAATATTTCGAAAAAAAAAATTTGACAGACAAAAACAAAAAAGGTTTCGTTTTATATTATGGCCGCCACGTACACGTTTGCCTTGCTTTTGCCCCACGAGGCGTTCTGAAGAAACTTTAATTAAGTAAGTTATGCTTATAGAAAAAAAAAGATTCTTAGGGGTTTTCCTCTTGCTGAGAAAGCAGTTATTTTGGAGTTTCTTTTTTCAAAATACTTCAATTGGTACACGCAAGAAATAGGCCAATTCCGCAGCCTTTTGCTCAATTTCCCGTGGAGTCAAATTCTCATCAGTACGAGTCAAGGGAACGTCTCCCAGGCCTCTGATTTCCATATAAAGGACACGACGAGCATAAATACCCTCTTTTACTTCTATTCTGATGGACTGAATATCTTTCATAAGAAATCGTAAAAAGATGCGGCGATTTTTTCCAGGAAATCCCCAACGAAAAATGCACACTATTCCTTCTTTTCTATCAAATCGATCATAACCGCTACCTACATTCCATGTAATTGTGCACCACAAATAGGAACTAATAAAGAGACCCGCGATCCCATAGAAAGACATTACGATCCCTTGTGGGAAAAAAAGGATTTGTTGAGACGGAAAGAAGGATATCAAATTCTTATCAAGATAACTAGAAATTCCAACCAATAAGAATCCTAATGAACCTAAAAAAAGGATAAACGCCCAGCAGAAATTACTTGTTTTGCGAGATCCCGCTATAAATTCTATCCATATATATTCTGATCGCCAACTCATACATAGTAGATCCAGTTGCATTTTATGGAATAACAAAAAAAAAATTTCACTTTACTTTTTTTTCCGAAGTAACTCTCATCAACTAGTACTATTCTGATGTGAACTTTTAGTAGTAATTAATCGAATTGGTTAGATATAATAAAATAAAAGCATCCCCTTCATATGATTCCCTATCAATAGCTACATACATATGGATAGATTTACTTTAATTTCAGACATGAGTTCGGATCCCAGCCTATTTTTTTTTTATTGCTAGAATTCGTCTGTCCATATATCATGTTTACGCATGTATAAGATCTTTTTCATTTATGTTCGGAGAAAGCCGCCTGTTATTCTTATACAATATTCTACTAAATGGATATCCTTGTTCGCTAAGTCTTGAAAAAAAAAACTAGATGAGATTTGACCACATCAGATTTAAAAAATCTTTTTTTTTTGAACATGAAGAGATAAAGAGGCCATTGCAATTGCCGGAAATACTAGGCCCACTAAAGGCACAAAAAAGGAGGGTAAGTTGTTGAGAATTGTCATAGAATGGGGTACCTCAATTTAATATTTGTACCTGTTATTGTTATAAGGATATCTTATAATAATTATAATTCATATTATAATTCGTATATTAGTATACTAAGTATATCGAAGTGAGTATATATAATAAGTGCAAGCAATGTCGAACTAAATAAACAGACTTATTCATCTTTCTACATGAAATAGATGTATGTATGATAATCCACTTTCTTTATTATTCTTACTTCTTTTATTTTTATTCTTATATTGTTCTTATCTTCTTCTTCTAATTTATTTTTTAATAAAAAAAAAGTCTCTTAAAAATTTTTAAATCCCCGAAAGATTCGTTAGAATCCGACCCAAGAGCAGGAATTCTTAGAAAAAGAGGACTTCTTGGGAGATATAGAAAGATGCAAGATTCTATATTTTCTATATTTGAAATATATACATATAGAAGAGGCGAACAGAGCACGAAATTCGTTTTATTTGCCTTGCCTCCTAATTCGAAGGAAGAATTCGCTGTTTATGTTGTTGTTTTTTTACCGATATTACGAATCAGACTAATCAGCAATATCGGTAAAAAAACAACGATTATCCGCATGATTCTTTCTACAATTAAATCTTATGTCACCAAATATAAATTCATTTTTTCGGTTTTTTATTTTGATTCTGATAAACTAACTAACTAGTTGTTCGCCACAAAAAAAAAGTGGAACTCAAGACTCTACTTGATTGAATTTTTATTGAAAGGAAAAAAGGCGTGGAGCTGAAATAGCTCACTCAGAACACCTTTTAAAGGGTTACGTGGTACGATTGGATCGAATAAGCCCTTATGGAATAAATATTCAGCCGCTTGTGAACCTTCAGGTACTGTCTTATTCAATGTTTGTTCAATTACTCTTTTACCCGCAAATGCAATATAGGCATTAGGTTCGGCAATAATGATATCCCCCAACATACCAAAACTAGCTGTTACTCCACCAGTAGTAGGAGATGTAAGAATTGATACATAAAATAACTTTTTATTTGATTGATAATCATATAAAGCAGAAGATATTTTAGCCATTTGCATCAAGCTCAAACTTCCTTCTTGCATGCGTGCCCCTCCGGAAGCACACACTAGAATAAGAGGTAAAAGTTTATTGGTAGCATACTCGATCAAACGGGTGATTTTCTCGCCTACTACGGATCCCATACTACCCCCCATAAACTGAAAATCCATAACCCCAATTGCGACGGGAATCCCGTTTAGTTGACCTGTACCTGTTTGAACAGCCTCTGTTAATCCTGTTTTTTTTTGATAAGAATCAATACGATCTTTATAAGGTTCCTCTTCTGAATGAAATTCAATGGGATCCAGAGAAACCATGCCGTCATCCATCGGATCCCAAGTACCTGGATCAACCGAAAGTTCGATTCTATCTGAACTACTTATTTTCAAATAATATCCGCATTGTTCACAAATATTCATTTTTGACTTCAAAAATTTCTTATAATTTAATCCATAACAATTTTCACATTGAACCCACAAATGCCTGTATTTTTGAGTTACATCAAGATTATTCGAACTTTTTCTTATAGTTAAATCACTACCATTCGTACTAGTTTTTATATTGGAACTTTTGCTT